CGTCAGTGGCATATTTCTATGCGGGTCTTTCAAAAAAAGGATTAGGTTATTTCGGGAAATATATTCAACCAACTCCGATCCTTTTACCCATTAACATCTTAGAAGATTTCACAAAGCCTTTATCACTTAGTTTTCGACTTTTCGGGAATATCTTAGCTGATGAATTAGTAGTTGTTGTTCTTGTTTCTTTAGTACCTTCAGTAGTTCCTATACCCGTGATGCTCCTTGGATTATTTACAAGCGGTATTCAAGCTCTTATTTTTGCAACTTTAGCCGCGGCTTATATAGGTGAATCCATGGAGGGCCATCATTGAAATAGTCTTTTTCTTTTTTAGCTTAGCCGGTATGTGTGGCTCAAGATAATTAGTTAACTTAGGGAATTTGGGAAATAGACAACTATGCTATATACGACCTAGAGTAATAGCAAAAAAAGTACCTTGATTTTGAAAAGGAAAGATATCGAAAGGACCTTTTTCCTAAAATGGATTTTCCTTCACTTAATATCATACTTCTCATCAATGAATATTTGCTTTCTCTTTCTATTGGTTAGCCCATCTCATTATTAACTCCTTAGTCAAAATGAAAACAATTTGAATATTGAATAAGAATTCTTCCCAAGAGGTCTTGTGGTATATGTTTACGACGCGTGATTAAATTCAATAAACTGAACGGGGAATCATTTCCCCGTTCAGTTTATTGAATTTAAGGATTGACCAAAATCTCAAAAAAATTACATGAACTTAGATCAATCAAGTAATGATGTTTCTTTGCATATGTAATGATTTATACATCTGGTAATGATTCGTTTTCAAAAATGAATCCATTTAGATTGGATCCAAGGGGGTGAGGACGAAAAGAATTGAAAGGGATTCATAAAAAAATGAGCTGGGTAGGAGAGGGGGTCGTCGAACTAGGTATATATAATTGAATGACTATAAGCCAACCCTTGTAGAAGTTTCGACGCTTGATTCTCGAATATGGTTGAATCTAAGATGAATAGTTGGTTTACGTTATAGAAGAAAGACATGTATATGTGATATTAGATATTGACTAGTATCTATTATATTTCATTTATTTCATTTGTTTCATTTGACCTATTACTGTAATTTCGATCGGGATTCCAATACAATAGAAGTCCTTCCGTCTCGTTGTGACTGTGAATTGAATGAATAAACGGATGAAATCCAGAAAAATTCCAAATAACAGTTCGAACTAAGAAATGGAAGAACAAAAGTTATATAGGAGTCACAAGAATTCTGTGGATAGAAACTAAAGATATCGAAGTAGTTCTGACGATTCAATAATATTATTACTTGTACTGTACTTCAATTACTTCTCAATTCGATGGATGAATCCTAGCGATGGAATAATTAAGTCATAATTCATTGATTGATTGTATCATTAACGATTTCTTTTTTTCTTACGAGGAACTTATCATGAATCCAATCATTTCTGCCGCTTCCGTTATTGCTGCTGGGTTGGCCGTAGGACTTGCTTCTATTGGACCTGGAATTGGTCAAGGGACTGCTGCGGGTCAAGCTGTAGAGGGTATCGCGAGACAGCCTGAGGCGGAGGGAAAAATACGAGGCACTCTATTGCTTAGTCTAGCTTTTATGGAAGCTTTAACAATTTATGGATTGGTTGTGGCATTAGCACTTTTATTTGCGAATCCTTTTGTTTAATTTTATCTTAGAAATAGGATAAACCCTTGTCGTTTGCTTTTTCAAATTCTATCAAGATTTCCTCCCTACGATTACTTTTTCGTTGAGAAAATAACCTACGGGAAGGGCCAATGAAGAATTAGCATACTGACTCGCTTTCATCCTTTCCGTTCGTAGTCCAAGGGAACTCTTTTTAGTGAGTCTTAGTATCCCATAATCCAATAAAAGAAAGGGGGCGGTTCAGAATTTATAACTAACTCAAATATTTTTTGACTCGATTTCAGAAACAGAAAAAAGAAGAGAGTAAATAAAAAGCGAGGTGAAGTGATATAAAAATCACTCTGTTCGGTTTTTTAGTCTATCTATAAGAGGAGAGCATATGAAAAACGTAACCGATTCTTTCCTTTCTTTGGGCCACTGGCCATCTGCTGGGAGTTTCGGGTTTAATACCGATATTTTAGCAACAAATCCAATAAATCTAAGTGTAGTGCTTGGTGTATTGATCTTTTTTGGAAAGGGAGTGTGTGCGAGTTGTTTATTTCAAGAATAGGCTGGACCAACCAGCTGTACCCTTTCTTTTCCTTAGAACTAGGAGAGAGGGGTGCATGATCTCGCGAATTACTTCTGAATAAATTAATAAATTCTCTGTAAGAACCATAGCATTTCGTGATTCATTGGTAAATCTACTTTGATTCTCTCTCAACCAATAATGTGGGACTATTCACATGGTTAAAGCAAATCGTTTGAAGTCAAGACACTGCATGGTACTCTTTCTATCACTATGTTAATTATAGAGATGTTTTAAAAATGAATATTGTATCGATATAGGATACTCATAT